TGCCAAACCTGACCCCTATCTATCGTCGTAGAAGCTGTTTCTTTGAAAGATTATGGTTCTCGGGTATCCAATCAATTAAATTAATCCCCCAAACCAACCAAACCGGGGAAGCTTAAGCGGAAATTAAATTGTAGGGTGAGGGAAAAGGGGGGAAGCTACTAAATTGAAGGCTTCGCTCGCTCGCTCAATTCGCTCTAACGCTCGTTTAGTAGACAGCGAGTGGAGTGCATAAGCCCATAAGCTACAGGGGCGAGGCCTTACTACACGAGCTCGTAAGTCAAGCACGGAACGAGCCTTGTCTACGAAGCGATTTTAGCTTACTCGTCTTGCTTGCTTCTGGCGAAGCTTCTAGTCTGTAGGCATTCTGGTATGGTAGGAATACTACTTTGAAGGCCGACCACTACATAGGAGCGATAGCGAAGCCAAGCCGTCAAAAGGCGAGCAGCCCTTATAGCAATAGCAAACGGCCTACTTATAGCCCTATTTTTCTTATTTAGGCGCTACTGAACTAAATTTACTACAAAAGTACCAAAGGCGACCGGTCCATGAGACCGCCTTCTTAACAAAAGGCGAAGAGCCCCCCTGTTGCTTTTCGAATAGCCGTCAGGGACCTATGCTATGGGAAAGAAAAATGGGGGTTGTTGTTGGGAGGTCCAATGCTTACGCTTACCTTAGGTAAGCGTAAGCAGACCTATAACCTTAATTGATCAAAGATCTTCCCGTTCAGTTGCTGAAAGATAGATGCTGATAACGTTTCCAAATGAGAAAAAATCTTATAATAGAACATTTTTGGTTTTTATTTTTGAAACGATTTTCTTCTGATTTTATTGGAAAAATATGTTGTTTTTTGGTCTTTTTTTTATCTTTATCGATTTGTACCTCTTTTTACTTTCATTTATGTTTGTTATTTTCAAACATTTTCTTACTTTATTTATTTGACATAATCCCGCGCGGATGATTCTCTCGATCTCGAATTGAGTGAGGCTGGCCCCCCCGGGGGGACGCTCGGGGGAACTTGTCCCCCGATCTCTTGCGGAAAACGAGGCGGCCTTATACAGGCAATGGTTGCCCCTGGCGGCTCAGGAACCGGCTCCAGCCGGGGCGGCTCATACCGCTCACCCGCTTCCCGCTGGGGGGGCCAATCCCGAGCAGCCTTGGCGTGACTTTGGGCCGCCGAGGCTGCTACCGGAGATAGCCCAAAATAGGGGGAGTACTCCGGATATCATGGAAGATATTTTGAGTACTCCGCCCAGTAGGAGCGAGAATCGAAGAATCCAAATTGGACCTAATCCAACAGATTGAGGATGCAGTCAAAGAGATATACGAGGGGGCAGTCATCAAATCAACTATGTCGATTTTAGTCTAATGACTAAATGGATCATTGATGATCAAGACGACGAGCGCCCCCCAACTCTCCGCTATATCCTAAAGCAGCTCCATAGTAAGGGAGAGGGAAGCACGTACTATAAAAGCATGCTTCAGGCATGGATGAAAAGAAACTATCCCTAGTTTCTGTCGTCTTTGCCGAGCCTTATTTTCTTTTCTATGGACGTGTTTTGCTGGATAAGATAAGGAGGACCGCCCTTCGACGCTTCTTTCGCTGTATACCCCCTCCATCCTCCGGAGGTGGAAGAAAGGGTACTCAAACTATTACGGGCCCCAGAACGCAAAAAAGGTGGGGGAGAAGCAAGCCGAACCTCTGATCGACCTGGACACATAAATCATTCTCGGCGTCGAGAGAGATTTGAGGATTCCGTAAGTAACTCAGTGAGTGCTTTCTAAGAAGGGCTGGGCTTGGAAGAAGAAAATGAAATACGAACAACCGCGCTGGTCGTAATAGATCGACTTTCATGCTAGTTCTTGCTCCAGCATGAAAGTTCCATTTCCGGGAAGGACGACGTACCATGATACTTTCTGTTTCGTCGAGCCCTGCTTTGGTCTCTGGTTTGATGGTTGTACGTGCTAAAAATCCGGTACATCCCGTTTCGTTTCCCATCCCAGTCTTTCGCGACACTTCAGGTTTACTTCTTTTGTTAGGTCTCGACTTCTCCGCTATGATCTCCCCAGTAGTTCATATAGGAGCTATTGCCGCTTCATTCCTATTCGTGGTTATGATGTTCAATATTCAAATAGCGGAGACTCACGAAGAAGTATTGCGCTATTTACCAGTGAGTGGTATTATTGGACTGATCCTTTGGTGGGAAATGTTCTTCATTTTAGATAATGAAACCATTCCATTACTACCAACCCACAGAAATACGACCTCTCTGAGATATACGGTTCATGCCTCCAAGGTACGAAGTTGGACTAATTTGGAAACATTGGGCAATTTACTTTATACCTACTATTCCGTCCGGTTTTTGGTTCCTAGTCCTATTTTATTAGTAGCCATGATTGGGGCTATAGTACTGACTATGCATAGGACTACAAAGGTGAAAACACAGGATGTATTCCGACGAAATGCTATTGATTCTAGGAGGACTATAATGAGGAGGACGACAGACCAAATCTCGGATTCTCACGCCTCCCGGTCGGCCGTGTTTGCGACCAGGGGAGGGGCTCCCGGTGGGAATGGGAGAGCCTTCGCTAGCGCTTTGGATGAGCACAAGCGCCTGCACTATTCATTAATTGAAGGAGACTTTTGAAATGATTGACCGCTGAACTGAGATGACAGGTGCGGCTCAGAGAAGAGGAGCATTACATATGATGCTGTAGCTGTAGCAGCAGCCGTAGCAAGGCCCACTATCACTATCAGAGAATTTTAGCGAGCAAAGAGGGCATGCCTCTAACGAGAGCTGTATTCAGAGTTGCTGGACCTATGGTGAGAGGCTAGAGCAGACCTCTCTACTAGTGTAGGGCTTGCAATCGGTCTTGTCGCTCGTTCATGTAATTCTGCTGGTCTAGGAGTGGCTCCCCTGCTTCGGGAGTCGCCTCCCCAAAATACGACGGCCTGATCAAGAGAGCCAGAAGCCGGGGCCGCCCGCCGGAGCTTCTTTCTATTGACTCTGTTTGTTTCCGGGGGGGCTTGGCTTGAACAACTCCCATTGAGGCTGAGTAAAGAACTTAAGCTAGCAGCTCCCTCGAGTTCACCGGTGAGGCCCGGGGCCAAAGAATCAATGGAATTGACTTCGTCGTTGCGAAACGAGTCAAGAAGGAAGGACTAGAAGCCCCTCAGAGTCACTCGAGGATACCATTCTGATAGGGACTTCAGTTCTGTATCAGAACTGTACGAAAGTGTTCAAAATCAAGGCAGCTATTGGAATGATTCCTCTCTCCGTCCGGATCAAAAAACGGATTCTCGGCTCAGCAGCCAGAACAGACAGGACGCCTGTCTCCTGGAATTGTTGTTGTCCTGTTCGGATCAGGGCTGGGGCGTATGCCAGGTTACTCAGAAAAGGATAGGTAAGCCGCTTCTAATAGTTTGTTTTTTCATTCGGGCTTGCACTTACCGCAATTTTGCTTTTATTCTGGGGGGAAGGTAAGGTTTGATATTGTGGTAGTTGTATGGGGTGTTAAGGTAAGGTAGGGGTTTCATGGTATGGTAAGGGCTAAGGGGTAAGGAGTGGAGTCTAGTCGGGTAATTGGAGGTAAGGAACTGGGACGTGTTTCCTACCACGGGGATGACCCCTCCTGAGACTTATGGTGATGTGTTCTATGTTCTGGTCTCAGCCCGGGTCCTTGTACGCTGAAGCTGTCAAGTCCGTACGAGGATACCGTTTCAGGAGGGCGATTTCCTTTTCGTGTCGCCCTCTTCCTCGCGTTCCTTGTGTCTATCTTTCTGAAACGCGGGTCTTCCTCGGCGCCACTAGGCAGTCATCTTTGATCCTGATCGGCCGACCTTTCCGATCCCGAAACAAACTTCGGCTCTCTTTTTTCGGTCATTCAGATGCAAAAATCCGTGAAGGCGACGAGAGATGCCGCCTGCGTTCCTTCTCTTTCGGAGTGGAGCACTCCTTCTTTCTTGGCTTGGTACGTGTTCTGAGCGAGCCTTCGCGTGACGTGAATGGTACCTATGAAGTGGAATCCGTCTGTCTTGTCTTCCACCTCATAAGGGAGTTGCGTTCCGAGGGACTACGGAACGTCGGACATACTTCAAACTGACCCCATGGAGACCGTGGCCACACCTTGATCAAACAGTGATGATGTGGTCAACCCTGGATACGTGGCTCTTCGATGGGGGAAGGACCACGCTAGTCGTCTGAGTGTGTGGTGTGTAGTGGGTGCGTCTTAGTGTCTTCTTACTACGATAAATACATGAGAAAATATATGATTCTCGTTCTCGAAACTAAACTCTTTTTCTCTTTCATTATAGGAGGATTGGCATTTGGCCAAGATGTGATCTATCTCTTTCCTTGGTTGGAGTGGAACTTTGGTTTTCTTTAGCGAGGAACCGTTTCACTCGGCGGACAGTCGATTGATCAAAGCGAAATGCTTTAGGCATCTTTGGAGCATGTTCAGCTTAAAAAATGCCTTTAGTCCTACGGCATTCTCACAGAAACAAAAGATGGCTAGTAGATAACTATTTTGTTTTTGTAGAAAGCGATCAGTTCTTCCGATCTTGTTCGGGCTTGGAAAGGTGTCTTTCTCAATTCCAGAAGTTGAGGAGCCTATGTAGAAGAAGCTGTAGAAGAGCACCACGGTTCAGGTCCCGACACATGGGGGATTAATTCAGCTGCAAGGATCGTGAATCAAGGGAAGGGAAGAATGAGACCATAATAGTGAAGTCACCCCCGACCGAGACCTAGATGGCAACCTAACCGCAGAAGAGAAAGGGAACACCCCCAGAGCCAGAACACAGGCGCCGACCTCTCCGCCACCAGCACAAGTGAATAAGAGAAGATCACGTCTCCTAAGGTGGCGGTATCACCGTCTACAGGTCGAGTCACGAGATCTCAAGTGCAAGTACTCGACGCCGTGAATCAACAAATTCGGGTGATAGACGAAGGCGTTGGTCCATCGGTGCCTTAGGGGCAATCATCTGCGCCAGTGTATAAAAACAA